AAAGTTGTTTCTTTTTTTTCTTCAAATCCAAAAAATGCTTCTTACTTTATACATAGGTCATCAATTCAGCATTGGATAAAAAGGGATGAAATGCCCACTTTTCTAATCCAATTGAAAGGGTTCAAATCATTTTATCAATATGAGTGCTATATATCGAAAAAATTTCTAACTATCAATTTTGAACCCATCTATGTATTAAGATATTAATAGTGGTATAAAGAGTACCATTTTGCATCTGGACTTAAAATAAAATGGTTTAATTTTAACCATGTTAATGGTCCCACATTGTTGGTTGATAGAGAATCAAAGCAAAGGGGATTTACCAACAAATTACGAAATGCTATGGTTCTTACATATGATTTATTAATTTATTCAGAAGTAATTCGTGGGATCGTGCACCTTTCTTTCCTCGTTATAACTAAAAAAGTGCATCTGGTTGGATCCAGCCTATTTTTGAAATAAACAACTCGCACACACTCCCTTTCCAAAAAAGATCAATACACCGAGCACTACACTTAGATTTATTAGATTTGTTGCTAAAATATCGGTATTAAACCCGAAACTCCCGGCGGATGGCCAGTGACCCAAGGAAACGAAAGAATCGGTTACATTTTGCATAGGATCTCCCTTTATAGATAGACTAAAAAAATAGAACAAAGCTAAGTTATTTTTGTATCACTTTGTCCCTATTTTTTTAGTTTCAATTAAAATTCCCAATAAGAATGATAATTATTAGAATTAAGTACCAGGCCCCACCTCAATTGTGAAATACCTCGTTGCAACATTTCCTAAAATGGATAAAGGGTTCTGTTGGACTAAGAAGGGGAAGGAAGAAAGCGAGTCGGTATGCTAATTCCTCATCCTCAAATCAGTCCTTCCCGGAGTTATTGTCTCAACGAATAAATAATTGTAGGAGCGAAATCGTGATATAATTCGAAAAAGCAAATGGCAAGTCTAAGGCCATAAAATAATCAAAATTATACGTATTTAAAATATTTCTAGCATTAAACTAAACAAAAGGATTCGCAAATAAAAGCGCTAATGCTACAACCAGCCCATAAATTGTTAAAGCTTCCATAAAAGCTAGACTAAGTAATAAAGTACCTCGTATTTTTCCTTCCGCCTCAGGCTGTCTCGCAATACCTTCTACAGCTTGGCCCGCAGCAGTACCTTGACCAACTCCAGGTCCAATAGAAGCAAGCCCTACAGCCAATCCAGCAGCAATAACGGAAGCGGCAGAAATCAATGGATTCATGATAAGTTCCTCGCACAAAAATAAAAAAAATGGTTAATGATACAATCAAACAATGAATTCTAACTTAATAATTATTATTCCATCGCTAATATTCATCCGCTAATATTCATCTACTACAAACTAAGAACTCCGAATTCAATTAATAATATTATTGAATCATCCGAACTACTTCAATATCTCTTTTTTAGTTCCTATTTTCTACGAATTCCTTGCCTTTGTGAATTCATATGACTTTAGTTGTTCCATTTTTTGTTCGGAACCTTTTTTTGAATTCTTTATTTCAATTTAATATCTTTATTTCATTCAATTCACAGTTACAGAACAGACGGAATGGAAGGGCTTCTATTCAAATCCCGATCGAAATTCACAATAATAGGGCACATTTTATATAGCTTTAGTTCATATATAACTAGTCAATTATCACATATACATATCTTTTTACATAATGTAAACCAATTATTCGTATCTTAGATTCAATAGGAATCTATAATCCTTTTTTGAAACATCCGCAAAAGTTGGCTTTTTGTAAACTATTTTAGTTATCATTATCGCACATAGATACAGTATCTAAATAGACGGATTCATTATGTGGAATGCCAAATTAGTGTGTAGAAATATCAATATCAGTATTTGATTAATCTAAGTCCATACAATTCAAATTTGATTGTTTAGTTGAATTTCTTTTGGTCAATCGTTGTTGAGTTGAGTGAAATCCACTGAAATGGTTAATTGTTCCATAGAAGATCTTTTTTTGAAATTGCACATCATAATACCATAAGAATTCTTATTCAAATTATAACTACTACTATTTACTATTGGGATTGGCTGAAGAATATAGAATATTCATTGGAGGGAGGTATGATATAAAGGGCCAAACCTAAAGTTTAGGAAAGAGATCTTTTAGGTCTCTCCCCCCCCCCTTTTTTTTTTTACAACAATTCCCTTCTATCATAATCTTTTTTGCTATTCTTTGGTGTTTTGGTACTCTAGATGCTAGATGGTAATCTAGCATATTTTATGTGACTTAAATAGATTATCTTGAGCCAGGCATACTGGCTACGCTAAGAAAAAAACGACTAGTCAATGATGACCCTCCATGGATTCTCCTATATAAGCCGCAGCTAAAGTTGCAAAAATAAGAGCTTGAATACCACTTGTAAATAATCCAAGGAACATAACTGGTATAGGAACCACTAAAGGTACTAAAGAAACAAGAACAACAACTACCAATTCATCAGCTAATAT